GATCATAAATAATCGCCAACAAGAATTTGGTTCTTTTTACGTACTTGATATCGATAAATCTGCGAATCTAGAAATTCATTTCGGCCAATTGAACCTTCTCGAACTGTTTCTTTTTAAGAACCAAAAAGATTTGTGCCAAAATAACAGATGCCAAGAAGAACAAAAGTCCTTGGACACGTAATGGATCTTGAAGTACTATTTCTGCATCTCCCTGACCAAATCCGCCTACATTAGGATTACTCGTTAATGGTTGATCAAATTTGATAGATTCGCCCTCGGAAACAAGAAGTTCTGGTCCGGGAGGGACAATATCAACCACTTGACGTCCCTCTGACGCATCCGTTATGGTTATCTCATACCCCCCTTTTTCTTTTCGTATGATTTTGCTTACTATACCTGCTGCTGTAGCATTATAAACTGTATTGTTACTCTTGTTGCCGTCGGGATAAATCTGACCCCTTCCCCTGTTCCCGCCTACGTATATAGGATATTTTAAGAAGTGAACATCCTTCTTAGTAGCAGGGTCCGGGGAAAGAATAGGGAAGGTTATTTCACTATATTTTTTACCAGGGACAGGGCCTACCACAAGAATATTTGTTTTATTGGGGCGATAGCTCTGAAAAGACAAATTGCCAATCTTTTCTTTCATCTCAGGAGAAATACGATCGGGAGGGGCTAATTCAAACCCCTCCGGTAAAATAAGAACAGCCCCGACGTTCAACCCCCCTTTTTTACCATTAGCAAGAACCTGTTTCAGTTGCATATCATAAGGAATTCGAACAACTGCTTCAAATACAGTATCAGGAAGTACCGCTTGTGGAACCTCAATTTCCACGGGCTTATTAGCTAAATGGCAATTGGCACATACAATACGCCCAGTCGCTTCTCGTGGATTTTCATAACCCTGCTGTGCAAAAATGGGATATGCACTTGAAATGGACGTCCGAGTTAAGATATATATCATGAGCGATACGGAAATAGATCGAGTAATCTGTTTCTTTAGCCAAGAAAAAGCATTTCTATTTTGCATGGTCCAATCATTGATCGCGAAAATTTCTACAATAAATTGGGTAGGTCGCTAGTATAGTTCCCTAGCCACGATTCTGCTATTTGCTGGAATAATCTAGGATGAATCTTCCCGATGGTTAGAAATAGGAAGAGTAAATATGATTTTCAATACTTTGCTTATGTACAACTACAAAGTACCAAGCATTCTAATTGGATTAGATTAATATCAATGGATCCTTTATCATTCAGTTATTGAATCATAAATCAGTAAAATTGACGGAGACAGACTAGTTAAATAACGGAAAAGCCAATATTTAAAACATGTATCAAAAATTACTGGAAGGATGCAAACAAGAATAGTTATAGTTTGCTCATTCGCAACAACTCCAACCTCGTTATAGATAGAGCGTATAGCGAATTCCCAACCTGGGGGTGAATGATATCCGAGAAAAAACTCAGTTACTAGAAGAAGACACAAAGCTTTTGCTGTGTCACTTAAGTTATATAGGAATTCCTGAGCCCAAGAGTTAAGAATAACAAGTTTTTCCTTACCCAAAATTGAATACCCGCTTAGAATACCAAACCAGATGATATTTGTTGAGAAGTGCAAAATCGTATCCATACGATTCTCATTTTGTATCGTGATTAATTGGATCGTTTCTTTATGGATTCCTATCCCAAACTCTTCGAGATGTGTTTCCGAGTATTCCTTGATCATTTCGTCCAAGAAGAGGAGTTCCTCTAATTCTCTGAATTTTTCTAGAAGACTCTTTTCTTGAATATTATTCAAGACAATTTGGGATTGCCCAGTATTCCACCAATTAGTAACCCAAGATTCCAGACATTTATTAACTGAGAAAGAAATCCACCAGGGCAAAAATACTATAGATGCAAGATAGAAAAGAGGAGTGAATGCTTTCTTTTTTGCCATTTTTTCGTCTGTAAATTGTTAATCAACCCATTCGTACACTCTATGCGATCGAATATTTCTTACACACATGAGTTTTATACAAGGTATCGAACTTATGAATCTATTTTCTTTGTGATTTTGTGGTTAGTCTTTGAATCTAGAAAGAATACAGAAATAGGCTAAGAATTCACTTCGAATGAAGAAATTTAGAATATTGTTTCCTGATATCTCAATTGGTCAAATTAAAAATAAAGTGTATCCTTTCGATGAATGATCGAAAGAACCACTTTAAGTAATGAATATTATTCAGATTTTGAGACGAAAGAACTCCTTTGCTATCAAAATATCCAATATTTCGAAAAAATTTCACTGATTACCCATAGTCAGGAATAGAATAATTGAGGGAAAGATATTAGGATGATCAAAAAAAAATGACTGGCAAAGGATAAATTGGCTAGTTCTCAGTATTTAATTAAGAAATCCAATTGTTGGTCATTAAAGAATACAAAAGAAAGAATTTCAAATTTACAAGATACGATCTATCTGGATCTAAAGTGTCAATTCCAACAAATATTGAACTAAAAAAAATTCTTGCTTTCGAAATGGTTTGCCGTCTGAGATGAATCTATTATTTCGATTTGTTATTTGTTATTGAATTGCGTGCGCATAAAGACCATAAAACGCATAAAGACCATAAAAAGAGTTTCGTTTTATGGTTCTTTCATATACGTTTTCTTTAATTGAATGAACGTTCTGATTCTCAATTTATCAAAATACTTCAATTGGTACACGCAAGAAATAGGCTAATTCAGCAGCCTTTTGTTCAATTTCTCGTGGAGTCAAATTCTCATCAGTACGGGTCAAGGGAATGGACCCCTGGCCTCGGATGTCCATATAAAGAACACGACGAGCATAAATACCCTCTTTAACTTCTATTCTAACGGACTGAATATCTTTTATAAGGAATCGGAGGAATATGCGACGATTTTTTCCCGGAAATCCCCAACGAAAAATACAGACTATTCCTTCCTTTCTATCGAATCGATCATAACCACTACCTACATTCCAGGAAATTGTGCACCACAAATAAGAGCTAATAAAGAGACCCGCAATTCCGTAGAAAGACATCACGATTCCTTGTGGAAAAAAAATGATTTGCTGAGGCGGAAAAAAAGATAGCAAATTTCTACCAAGATAACTGGAAGTTCCAACTAATAAGAAGCCTAATGAACCTAAAAAAAGGATCAAGGCCCAGCAGAAATTACTTATTTTTCGAGACCCCGTTATAAGTTCTATCCATATATCGTCTGATCGCCAAGTCATACTTTACTCGATTGCATTTTATTGGAATTGAGATAATACCCCAGAGAAATTTGACTTTACTTTTTTGTTTCCGAAGTAACTCTCATCAACTAGCACTAGTTTGAGGTGAACTAGCACTAGTTTGATGTCAACCTTTAGGAGTAATTCATCAAATTGGTTAAATCTAAAATAATAACATACTCTTTATTTAATACGATCCCACTATACATATCGATATACATATAGATTCACCGACTACATTTCAGCCATCCAGAGATCCTGATCTATTTGAAAATTGCTAGAATTGATATATCCATATATCATGTTTCTGCGGGCATAAGAGTTTTTTCCTTTATGTTCGGTGGAAATCACATGTTATACTATATTCCAATAAATAGATATCCGTGTTATGATACAAGTCCACGTTTTCAAAAAAAAAATGGATGAGATTGGGTCCCAGCGGATCTAAACAATCTTGTTTTTTTGAACATGAAGAAATAAAGAAGCCATTGCAATTGCCGGAAAGACTAGGCCTACTAACGGCACAAAAATAGATGGAAGGTTCAAATTTGTCATAGAAGGGGTACCTCGATTTACTATTTGTATCTGTTATTATGTTATTATATAAATAAAGATATCTTGTAATAATTATAATTAAATTAAGAATTTGAATTCTAATTAGATAATATTTATTATTAATAGAATTTGAATAATTTTTAATTCTTAGTATAGATCGAAGTATCGATATATCTAAATCTAACTGAGTACGTATAATAAGAATAAGTGCAAAGAATGTAGAACTGTAGAACTAAATAAATGGACTTATTCATCTCCTCCATGAGAAAGATATGTATGATAATGATAATAAACTTTATTATTTTTCTTCATTTCTTTGTCTTTTGTTCTTGTCTTCTAATTTTCTAAAAATAGATAAAGAGTTTTTTACCGATTATCGAAGGATTCGTTCGAATCCGACCCAACATGGATTTTTAGCTAAAATGGTTTTTCGGTAGATAGAGAAAGATACAAAACTCTATTATCTATATTGAAATTTCAAATTATATACCTAAGACAAGACCAAATTCGTTTTATTTTACTAATTTCACGAACGGAAGAACTCACTCTTGGTGATAAAGGTTTCTTGATTCGTAATCAGGAATATAGGTCAAAAAAAGAGTTATCCTCAACTTTCGTTTTGATTCTTTCTACAATTCGATCTTCTATCACCAAAGAAAAGGCCATTATTATCTTATTTACTTTGATTCCGATAAACTAACTACTTTTTGCTACAAACACAAAAAAAATAATTGAACTTAGTGCTCTACTTGATTTTGCTTGACTTTTGATTCAAAGGAAAAAAGGCGTGGAGCTTAAATAACTCACTCAGAACGCTTTTTAAAAGATTACGTGGTACAATTAGGTCGAATAAACCCTTCTGGAATAAGTATTCAGCTGCTTGTGAACCTTCGGGTACTGTTTTATTCAATGTTTGTTCAATTACTCTTTTACCTGCAAATGCAATGTAGGCATTGGGTTCGGCAATAATGATATCCCCCAACATACCAAAACTAGCTGTCACTCCACCAGTTGTCGGAGATGTAAGGATTGATACATAAAATAATTTTTTATTTAATTGATAATCATATAAAGCAGACGATATTTTAGCCATTTGCATCAAGCTCAAACTTCCTTCCTGCATGCGCGCCCCCCCAGAAGCACACACTATAATAAGAGGTAAATTTTGATTGGCAGCGTGTTCAATCAAACGGGTGATTTTCTC